ACCATCCACTCATTTTTTGTTTCAAAAACCTCCCGTTGTGGAAATCCATCTATGGTAATAGACAGTAAAAACTCCATAGAGTTGGTCTTTTGAACCCGCTTCAAGCTATCATGACAATTCACGAATCTTGGGGTAAACAATCTCTCTTGCTTATGTTTACTTTTTTCACCATTTGATTCTTGTACATAGGAAATGAGACTCAACTTTTTTACTGCAAATTTAGAAGCCGTTTTCTTTCACTCATATAACTATCTGGTTTAGTTCATCAACTCAAATGCTGAAGAAAAATAAAAATATATATAGTCAATCAAATCTTTTTATCCTTGTTTCTAGAAAGAAAAGAATTTTGATAAATTTTAGGTCTCACCGAATCACACGTAGAGATATTGATAACACACATAGAGCTAATGGTATTTCATAACTAATTGATTGAGCAGCTGCCCGTAGACCACCTAAAAAGGAATATTTATTATTTGATCCATACCCCGACATAAGAAGTCCAACGGGAGCAATACTTGAAATGGCAATCCAAAAAAAAACACCAATACTAAGATCGGCTAGAACAAGGTGATCACCAAAAGGAATTACTGAATAACTTAGAAAGATAGATATTACTGCTATGGATGGTCCAATACTGAATAAACGAGTATCTCCTGTAGATGGAATAAGGTTCTCTTTCAAAAGTAGTTTTGTCCCATCTGCTAGAGCTTGAAGAATTCCTAAAGGGCCGGCATATTCAGGCCCGATACGTTGTTGTATTCCTGCAGATATTTCTCTTTCTAACCAAACAATTACTAGTACACCTATTGTGATTCCTAATACAAGAGTCACAATAGGGATAAGCATCCATATGATCCCATAGACTTCTTTTAAGGATTCCAATTTGGAAAAAGAATTGATAGTCTCTATTTCTGTTGTATCAATTATCATTTCAACGATCAACTTCTCCCATAATGATATCTATGCTACCTAGTATTGTCATAATATCAGCCAATTTCATTCTTTTAACTAACTGAGGAAGAATTTGCAAATTGATAAAACCTGGTGGGCGAATTTTCCATCTCCAAGGAAAAACGCTCTGGTCTCCTATCAGAAAAATCCCCAATTCTCCTTTTGGGGCTTCAACTCTCACATAAAGTTCTTGTTTCGACAATTCAAAAGTTGGAGAAGGCTTTTTACTAATAAACCGATATTCAAAATCATTCCATTCAGGATCTTTTAATCTGTCAAAACGTCGCATTTCTAAATTTTCGTAAGGCCCTCCTGGAATTCCTTCCAGAGCCTGTTGAATAATCTTTATGGATTCTGTCATTTCACCGATTCGTACTAAATAACGAGCTAATGAATCCCCTTCTCGTTGCCATTGAACCTGCCAATCAAATTCGTCGTAAGACTCATAATGATCAACTTTACGAAGATCCCATTCTATTCCGGAAGCTCGTAGCATTGGTCCCGATAAACCCCAATTTACTGCCTCGTCTCTCCCAATAATGCCTACGCCTTCAACTCGTTCTAAAAAAATAGGATTCCGGGTAATAAGTTTTTGATACTCAGCAACCCCTGTTAAAAAATAATCGCAAAAATCCAAACATTTATCTATCCAGCCATAGGGTAGATCGGCAGCCACTCCTCCAATACGAAAATAATTATGCATCATTCGCATACCGGTGGCAGCTTCGAATAGGTCATATATCAATTCTCTTTCTCGAAAAATATAGAAGAAAGGGGTCTGTGCACCAATATCCGCCATAAAAGGACCGAGCCATAACAAATGAGAAGCTATCCGACTCAACTCCAACATAATGACTCTGATATAGCTAGCCCTTTTAGGTACTTGAATATTGCCTAATTGTTCGGGTCCATTTATGGTTATTGCTTCTGTGAACATAGTAGCTAAATAATCCCAACGTGTTACATAAGGCAAATATTGTATAATTGTTCGGTTTTCCGCAATTTTCTCCATCCCTCTATGTAAATAACCCAATATTGGTTCGCAGTCGACAACATCTTCACCATCTAGAGTAACGATGAGTCGAAGAACACCGTGCATTGATGGGTGCTGAGGCCCCATATTGACTATCATGAGGTCTTTTCTTGTAGTTGGTGCAGTCATAAGTTTTTTAACGATTCATTCTTCCATGAATTACTGAAAGTGAAAAGAAGTTCATCAAAATTTAATCGAAACATATAAGTGAAAATTAAATAACTCTTCAAATTAATCAAATTAACGAGTTTTTGTCTCTCGAATCTCCAACTGATTAATTAATTCTTTATAACGTACTCTATTTTTTTTTGCCAAATAAGCTAGCAGTCGTTGACGTTTTCCCAAAATTTTCTTCAAACCTCTCTGAGATAAATAGTCTTTTTTGTGCAATTCTAAATGTGAAGTAAGTCTCCGTATCTTATTGGTGAAATTGAATACTTGAAATTCAACAGATCCTTTCTTTTCTTCTTGAAAAATAACTGAAATGACAGAATTTTTTACCATAAATGAATTTCCCCTTTCTTTATTTTACAGATATGGATTTTTTATAATTTTATTGATCAGTAATAATAATGCCAGTAATTTGAACGTGGTATATAGACTTAATTTCTTTATGAACCTCTAATTTTAGCAATTCCAATAAATTAATCAAATTTGAAATTTGATTCAGATAGGAATCCAAAAAGGTGGTAGGTACGTTTTTTTCAGTCACAAAAGCGAATAATTGAAACCTAAAATCCTAAAATGAAGAAGATTCTGTTGATTCATTTCTAGATCTAATCAATACCTTATTTTATTGATTTAGTATTGTCTACTCGAATTAGATTCGAATGAGATGTAAAACAAGGCATGTTTGCATTTGTTTGCTTTCAGATACTCTATACGAGACAGGGTATATAGTACTATCAATTAATTTTCAATCGTGGATACATATGTATCCTTAAGATACTGAAACGGCTACCATTATTGGTATCAAACCAATAACGATTCATACAAGCTAAATCTTCTAATCGATAATTAGGCCAAAGAAAGAACTTAAATTTAATTAATTCATTTTTATCTTTATAAAGGGGTTTCCGTTCACCCAAAAATTGACTCCAGTTTTTTACATTGGTTTCGTTGCAAAATACTGAATTTCTATCGACGACATTCCAATTCAAAGAATTAAAAAAACTTCGAATTCTCAATTCTCTACGACGTCTAGACCATAAAATATTTTCAGGAACAAGCAAATCAAAATGAGTTTTTTCTGTATTTATTCTTTGAGTTTGAGGTTGCAGAATGAATTCGTCAAAATTCTTTTTATCAACATATCTTTGTTCTCGGTATCTTTGATTAGTTTGGTGTTTACTTTTATGAACCAATGAAATACCTATGGTTTGATACATAATAAATTGTCCATTATGTTTTACAGACAACCGAATAGGTTCGATAATCAATACCCCCTTCTTCATCAAGTCTGTAAGAGGTAAATTTGCCTGAATCAGCATTATATCCAAACTCATTTCTCTCCTTTGAATTGACGATATAGTAATTTTGGTTGGATTTATCAGTCGAAGCAGGAGACAATATACCTTGATATTTTCGAGCATTCTTTTATTCAAAGCATCGTTCCATCTCAATTGAAAAAGCAAATAACGTTTCAAGAACAAATCTAGTTCTGCTTCCGTGTTGCTTTTGTATTGTTTTTTATTTTGACCCTTTTTTGTGTCTGATTCCACGTAATCTTTTTCAAGATCGGTTTGATGTTTTGAAAAAACAGGGCTCAGATTTCCTTTGTTTTCTATATCTGATCCACGCTCTCTTTGACTTGGGGGTTCTTTTGTTTCTTGACTTCGATTCTTTATTTTTTTATTTGATGGTAGAAAAAAGTTTTGTTTTTGGTTTTTATTTTGAATAACATTTTCATTTGTATTCAAATTTAAAAGAAGGAATTTGCTTGGTATAATCCACGGTTTTATTTTATAGACATTATAAAGTAGTACAAATTCTGGGAAGAACCAAAATTCCAGATTCAATATGGGACGATTAAATATTTTTTCATTCATTCCCATCCAATCAAAAAAGACTTTTTTCGAATTTTTTTTAGTTTTTTCTGGATTTTGATGAGTTGTAAGATAAAAAACCCCTTTTTTCTCAATTTTATCAATTATTTGATAATTATTAATACCAATTTTAGTATTTGGATTACTGTTGGTATCGATCTTAACCCAGGCTTCAATATCTCCTTTTTGTCTAAGAGAAAAATGGATAATTTTCCAATCAAAATATTTTCTATCGAGATTTCTTTCTATATCTAGAATATTGACCTTTCTTAGATAATTATTGATATGAAGATTGCCGGGCATATCAACAAAGTTGTGTTTGGACGTGTTGGAATTATACGAAATTTCTAAGTTCTTCTTTACTTGAAAGGGTAATCTAGAAAAAAATGAGTCACTTTTATTTTCATAATTAATTGATTTATATGCTAAAAGACCATATCTATAACATTTTTTAAAATTATCTTTTTGGTTTGATAATGAATAGAGTTCCGAATCATTTTCTTTTTTGTAATGAATTAATTGGTCTTTTTCATATGAATTCCATTTGTTTAAGTTTCTATTTTTATTTTGAGCCATACAACTTTGATTAACCTTAGTTCGCCATTTTTTTGGCATTAATCTAGACCATCTAATCTGAGATAAATCGTATTGATAATGCCATCTTAACCAGTTTTTCCATTGATTGATTCTATAACTCTGAAGTTTCTTATGTTTTAATTCCGAATGAAATATTCCTAGTGTTTTAAAATAGTCCTTTATTTTAGTCTTAAGGAAGCAAGACGTTGTGTTATATTGAAGAACAGATCTAAATTTAGACAAATTAATAACTTGGGTTTGTGATAATTTGTAAAATACATATGCTTGTGACAAGTAGGATAAATCACAAAAAATATGTGAATTTTTCTTACTAATATTATAAAGTGACTTTTTTATAGTCGAAATAAAGATAAAGTGAATTTTTTTTTTATTAG